TGCTAAATTATATCAATTAAATGGTATATCAATTCTATAAATTGGATATAGCAATAAATAAATCAGCAAAATTCTTTTATTTTAGATAGAAGAAATGTTTCTTCTATCTAAAATAAAAGAATGTACCCTTCTATGCAAATTGGATTTGCATCGATAAAATAAATCCAAATTCCAGATTCCAGCAGTAGATGAATAATTGCAAATTTTTGTGTGTACGAGATTAGAATAACTTCAAAATAACTGACATAATTTTTTATTTTTCCTGATCAGAAAAATACATGAAAAAGAAAGGAGGTAGAAAAATTTTTTGATTTATGGTTAAAGAAGAAAAACAAGAAAACAGGGGTTCTGTTGAATTTCAAGTATTCAGTTTCACCAATAAGATACGGAGACTTGCTTCACATTTGGAATTACACAAAAAAGATTTTTCATCGGAAAGAGGTCTACGAAGACTTTTGGGAAAACGTCAACGTTTGCTGGCTTATTTGGCTAAGAAAAATAGAGTACGTTATAAGAAATTAATCAGTCAGTTGGATATTCGGGAGAAGTAATTTAATCGTTCGAATTTTTTTCTTATTTTATTAGTAGTCTTTTCTTATTTTATTAGTAGTCTTTATAGTAGTCTTAGATTTTGCATTTTGATAAGCCTCGTTTTGAGGAATTCATGGAATAATCCATTTTCATGGAAAAAAGAATAAGAACAAGGATACATAACATAAAAAAAAGAATAGGTAAGACGATATTCGCCCCCCCCCTACATATTTAATTTCTTCTCCTATACAAAAACTAGCAAGACCTACTCCATTGGTAATTCCATCGATAACACCCTTATCGAAAAAATTCGTTAGTTCGGCTAATCTTCTTATACCCAAGATAAAGACCCTAGTATAGAAAACATCTATATAACCACGATTATATGACCAGCTGTATATCTTTTCTTTTACTTGATCCAAAAAGTTTTTTTTTGGATTCCCTTTTACAAGGGAATTTAGAAAATTCAAATTCTGAAAAAAAGAATAAGTGGATCCATAGAAGATATATGCTATGAATAGACCAAGAATTGCTAAACTTACAGAAGAAATTGCATTAATGAGAAATTCATATGAATTTATGGAAGAATTAGAACTTTCCTGAAAAGATTTTATTGAAGGAGTTAGCCACTTTGATAATATGGTTAACTCCGATATTCCATTACCCTTTATTCCATTATCAAAATGGATTCCTATAGATCCAATGAACAAAGTAAAAAGCAGTAATATAAGAAGAGGAAATAGCATAGTATTTCCCGTTTCATGAGGATAGACAAAAGTGTTTTTAGCCCCAAAGGGAGTACTAAAGGATCCTATCTTATTTCTTGTATTATCAGGAATTTGAGGTCCATTTTGTGAAAAAAAAGAAACTCCATCCTTCATTGTTGATAAAACAAAATCTCTATTGACTCCTTTGGATATGCCTTTTCCCCATAAGGATATTGAATACAACGAACCTTCTTTAGTACTGCTGTAATTTTGAAAATGAACACGCAAATACCCATCAAAAGTAAGTAAATATATCCGAAACATATAAAATGCAGTTAATCCTGCAGTAAAAGAGGCTATTATTCCAAAAAAAGGTGAATACAACCAGCTATTACTAAGGATTTCATCTTTGGACCAGAAGCAAGCAAGAGGTGGAATACCACAAAGAGAAAGTGTACCGCATAAAAAAGTAGTTCTTGTAATTGGAACGTATTTTCTTAAACCACCCATAAGAACCATATTCTGACTTTTATCTGGTGAATATCCAACAAGGGGTTCCATTGAATGAATAACGGATCCGGATCCTAAGAACAATAAAGCTTTCGAATAAGCATGAGTGATCAAATGGAATAAAGCAGCTTCATAAGAACCTATACCGAGAGCTAACATCATATAACCCAATTGAGACATTGTAGAATAGGCTAAGCTTCTTTTAATATCTCTCTGAGCAAGAGCTAAAGTGGCTCCTAAGAAGAGCGTTATTGTACCTACTAAAGAAATAAAACTCATTATCCAGGGTAGGGATATGAAAAGAGGAAGAAGTCGAGCTATAAGAAAAATCCCCGCAGCAACCATAGTTGCTGCGTGTATAAGAGCCGAAATAGGAGTGGGTCCTTCCATAGCATCGGGTAACCATACGTGAAGAGGGAATTGTGCGGATTTTGCAACTGCACCAAGGAATAATAAAAAAGCACACAAAGTAGTAAGTAAGGAATTAATCCCATTATTAGGAATCCAGTTATTAGCTATTTTGAACAAATCCCGAAACTCTAAACTACCTGTTATCCAAAAAAAACCTAAAATTCCTAATAACAGACCAAAATCCCCTACACGATTAGTTACAAAAGCTTTTTGGCAAGCACTCGCTGCAATTGGCCGTGTAAACCAAAAGCCTATCAATAAATAGGAACACATTCCGACAAGTTCCCAAAAAAAATAAATTTGTATCAAATTGGAACTAGTAACCAATCCCAACATGGCAGTATTAAAAAAACTTATATAAACAAAAAATCTCAAATATCCTTCATCGTGAGACATATAATCGTCACTATAAATAAGAACCAAGATTCCTACAGTAGTAATTAGTATTAACATAATAGACGTAAGGGGGTCGATCAAGTATCCAAATTCTAAAGAAAAATCGTTATTGATGGTCCAAGACCATAGATATTGATAGATAGAACTTCCATTTATTTGTTGAATAGACAGGTGAACTGAGAATACCAGAGCTATACTTAAGAGTAAAATACTAGGAAAAGCCCATATGCGACGAAGATTTTTTGTTGCTGTCGGAATAAGAAAAAGTCCAAATCCCATTGACATAATAACTGGAAGTGGGAGAAGAGGGATTACCCAGGCATATTGATATGTATGTTCCATAAGAAAAGAAATAGCAATTTTTAGTTGAAATTTATAGTTCAATTTTTCTATAAAATAGAATTGTTTCCGATTCACCAAACCTACTCTTATATCTCTCTAAAGGAATTAAAAAAACAAAATAAGAATAAGAAAAAATACCGGAATTCCGGATTTTTCAAAATTTCTCTCATTAAAATATTCAAAAATTCAGAATGGGTTTAGTTGCTTAAATTCAAAAAGTGAATCAAAGAATTTCGTTATCTAGTTATTAGTAAAAAAAAAATATTTATTAAACTACAAAAAAAGATTGAATCATTTTACTTTCTATTCATTTTTGTATTTCTTTCTCTTAAAATAAAGGAGCTCTCTTGTTTCGTAATTGATTGATTGAATTCCAAAGAATCTATAGTATAGGAAATTCTCAAATATTGCTTACTTCATATAAAACGGAAATCCTAATGACTAGAATTCTCTAAGTTTTAGAATGTCTTGTTTAAGAGACTAAGTATTTTTTTTGATTGGAATTCAATTATGAAATACCGTTCTGAACTTAATTAACTAATTGAATTTGAACCTTCTTTTTATCTCCCCATCTTATATGGGGGCTTATCCCCCATACCATATATTTATATATGGGGTATATTTGATATATAAATTGATTTAAATAGAAAGTCTTAAAAAACTCTTGTCTTATCCACATTAGACAAAATGAACTAAAAAAGAATTTTGAATTTCAGTATCTTTCAGTATCTAAGTATAAATACTAAGAAAAAACAGAAAGAAGGATTGATTTTTGGCAATAGATGTCTTTCACATACAACTATAAAAAAATAATTCCCCTTTAAAATGGCAGTTCCAAAAAAACGTACTTCGATGTCAAAAAAGCGTATTCGTAAAAATCTTTGGAAGAAAAAGACTTATTTTTCCATAGTACAATCTTATTCTTTAGCAAAATCAAGACCATTTTCTAGCGGCAAGGAGCATCCAAAACCAAAAGGTTTTTCTGGGCAACAAACAAACAAATAATAAAGTTTTGGAATAATCTGAATTGAACTATCCCAACCCAAAGAAATTCCAATTATTTAATCTGAATGAATAATTCAGATTAATTATAGAATCCTCATTTTTTTATGAGGATTCTATTACCAAAAGTAGACTATTCTTGCAATAGGACATACAACCTCTACCTATCTTATCCAATCTTATCCTAAATTCCCATATAAATGAGTTTAGGACTGGTAAATCATATTAATAAGAGCGTAAAGGCTTTCATTCTATAAATTTTTCTAAAATACAAAATTATTTGTAGTTAATGATGAAATTCTAATGTTCCTAAATTCTATGGCCTCTCCCAATCTCGACGATTCGTGAGAAAATAACTATTATTCTTTTAAGTTAACTATTATTTTAAGTTAGCCGCCATGGTGAAATTGGTAGACACGCTGCTCTTAGGAAGCAGTGCTCAAGCATCTCGGTTCGAGTCCGAGTGGCGGCATTCTCGAAAAAGAATACAATAGATTAGAAAATGGATGAAATTAGCAATTTCCAATTTTGTAATGGGACCTTATCCTTATGCTATTTGCAACTTTAGAACATATACTAACCCATATCTCTTTCTCAACCATTTCAATTGTGATTACGATTCATTTGATAACCTTATTAGTTCGTGAACTTAGGCTTAGGGGATTACGTGATTCGTCAGAAAAAGGAATGATAACTACTTTTTTCTCTATAACAGGATTCTTAGTTTCTCGTTGGGTTTCTTCGGGACATTTTCCATTAAGTAATTTATATGAGTCATTAATCTTCCTTTCATGGGCTCTGTATATTCTTCATACTATTCCTAAGATACAGAACTCGAAAAATGATTTAAGCACAATAACTACGCCAAGTACTATTTTAACGCAAGGCTTTGCCACATCGGGTCTTTTAACTGAAATGCATCAATCCACAATACTAGTACCTGCTCTACAATCTCAGTGGTTAATGATGCATGTCAGTATGATGTTACTAAGCTATGCAACTCTTTTGTGCGGATCCTTATTATCCGCCGCTCTTCTAATCATTAGATTTCGAAATTCTTTCGATTTCTTTTTATTTTTAAAAAAGAAAAAAAATGTTTTACTTCAAATATTTTTCTTTAGTGAGATGGAATATTTATATGCAAAAAGAAGTGCTTTAAAAAACACCTCTTTTCCCGCATTTCCAAATTATTACAAATATCAATTAACTGAGCGTTTGGATTCTTGGAGTTATCGTGTCATTAGTCTAGGGTTTACTCTTTTAACCATGGGTATTCTTTGTGGAGCAGTATGGGCTAATGAGGCATGGGGATCCTATTGGAATTGGGATCCTAAGGAAACTTGGGCATTTATTACCTGGACCATATTTGCTATATATTTACATAGTAGAACAAATCCAAATTGGAAGGGTACAAATTCCGCACTTGTAGCTTCGATAGGATTTCTTATAATTTGGATCTGCTATTTTGGTATCAATCTGTTAGGAATAGGTTTACATAGTTATGGTTCATTTACATTACCACCTAAATGATTACATAACATAAAACCCTCATTTTTTTATGATATGAAGGTTTTTTTCCTTTTTTGTTTGATTTGAGAACCCCTTGAACGTCTTTTCAAAGGGTTCTCAAAAATTCGAGATAGATCTAATTAGACTTTTTTACTTTTTTTTGAATTTTATGTTTTTTCCACTATGGAATTTTTTTCCACGATGAAATATAGAGCGGACTAGTTAAAAAAAGAAAATCCTATTTAGGATAATAATTGGATAATAGAGCCTCTACCCTGTCAACGGATAGCGAGAGAACTAAATCGGGATAAATACCAATTCCTATTACTGGTAAAAAGATACAGATTAAAAGAAATAGTTCCCGTGGTCCAGAATCCACAAAATGTTCATTTGGAACATGAAATAGCTTGTATCCATAGAACATCTGGCGTAACATAGATAATAAATAAATAGGAGTTAATATCATTCCAATTGCCATTACAAAAATAATTAGCATTTTTGGCATTAACATAAATTTAGGACTAGTAATTAGTCCAAAAAATACTACTAATTCTGCAACAAAACCGCTCATTCCTGGCAAGGCAAGAGAAGCCATTGAAAAGCTACTAAACATGGTAAAAATTTTTGGCATTGGAATAGATATTCCCCCCAATTCTTCGAGATAAACAAGACGCACTCTATCACAAGCCGTTCCCGCCAAGAAAAAAAGTGTAGCACCGATAAATCCATGGGATAATATTTGTAAAATAGCTCCATTTAGTCCAATGTTGGTTATGGAACCAATTCCTATAATTATGAAACCCATGTGAGATACGGAGGAGTAGGCTATTCTTTTTTTGAAATTTCGTTGACCAAGAGAAGTTGAAGCTGCATAGATTATTTGCACCGCTCCTATTATTACCAACCAGGGGGAAAATAGATAATGAGCATGAGGTAACAATTCCATATTGATCCGAATCAATCCGTATGCTCCCATCTTTAATAGAATTCCGGCTAAAAGCATACATGTACTGTAATGTGCTTCCCCATGGGTATCTGGTAACCACGTATGTAGAGGTATAATTGGCAATTTGACAGCATAAGCAATAAGGAAGCCAAAATACAGTAGTATTTCCAATGTTGCAGGGTATGATTGATTAATCAATCTTTCCAAATCTAATCCGGGTTCATTGGAACCGTATAACCCCATACCCAGAACTCCAATTAAGAAAAAAATGGAACCGCCTGCAGTATACAAAATAAACTTAGTAGCTGAGTACAGACGCCTCTTTCCCCCCCACATGGATAAAAGTAAGTAAACAGGGATTAATTCTAACTCCCACATGATAAAAAAAAGTAAAAGGTCTCGTGAAGAGAATAATCCTATTTGACCGCTATACATTGCTAGCATCAGGAAATAGAATAATCGCGAATTCCGGGTAACCGGCCAAGCCGCTAAAGTAGCTAAAGTAGTGATAAATCCTGTCAATAAAATGGATCCTAATGAAAGTCCATCGATTCCCAATCTCCAGTGGAAATCCAAAACATCTATCCATTTAGAATCCTCCTTTAATTGGATTAAGGGATCCTCTAATTGGAAATGATAACAGAATGCATAAGTCATTAGAAGGAATTCTAATAAACAAATAGATATAGTATACCACCTAACTATTTTATTTCCTTTATGAGGTAAAAAGAAAATTAATGAACCGGCAAATATCGGCAAAACAACAAGTATTGTTAACCAAGGAAAATAACTCATGATAAAGTAATAAAGACAAGATACGTTTTGACCAGAAAAGCCCATGCTCAATTATTTCGAGCACAGGCTTCTTCGGTAAAGAGGAATCAGACGATTCGAGTGGAGTTTTTTGTAACGTATCAATAAGATAGAGCCATGCTGCGGGTTGTTTCAGGCCCTAAATAAACGCGGACACTTAAAAAATCTGTTGGGCAGGCAGATTCGCATCTCTTACAACCCACACAATCTTCGGTTCTCGGCGCGGAAGCAATTTGCTTGGCTTTACATCCATCCCAAGGTATCATTTCTAATACATCTGTTGGACAAGCTCGTACACATTGAGTGCATCCTATACATGTATCATAAATTTTTACAGAATGTGACATTGGATCTCTAAATTTTCCTTTTCAACATAAAAATTTTCGATCTGGTAAAAATGAAATTAGTACTATATAAATTAGATGTATTGTAGACACCAGACGAAGCAATGGTTTATCCAAACTTTAACAAATAATAATATATTTCTTAATCCGTTTGTAAGAAAGCGTGAAAAGAACCAAGAGACTTGAATTTAAGACTTCAACAGTCAGAATTATATGAATTCTACATACTAATTTGAATTAGCCAATAAATTGGGTATCATCTTTTCAATATAAATTATTGCAATATTCAAATTGCAATATCAATGGATTGTAAAAATGCAATATTCAATTAAGTAAAAAAGAATACTCTGAAATAACCTACTCAAAAAATGGATATTATTAAATACTAATAAAAAAATAAGATCAGATTTCTATTCATCTTAATGTTCCGTATTATTATATATGTGCCTTTGTTTAGAGGATTCTATGTCTAATTATTCAAAAAATTAGATTGATTGATACGAGTTGATTTCCTGTTACGATGGATGGAAGAAAGAATGGATAGTCCAATAGCTGCTTCAGCAGCCGCAAGGGCTATAACAAAAATCGCGAAAATGTCTCCTTTTAATTGGCGACTATCAAATAGATCAGAAAATGTTACGAGATTTAGATTAATTGAATTCAGTATAAGTTCAAGACATATTAGAGCTCTAACCATGTTTCGGCTTGTGATCAATCCATAGATACCAATCGAAAATAAATAGACACTCAAAAAAAGTACATGCTCAAACATCATTAACTAACTCCTTATCAATCTCGATTCATTTCAATATGAGGACAAGAATTGAACCGATTCAATTAATTAGAATAGAACAATTACGCAACAAAAGAGAAAAGAAGGTATTTGTTGTGTTGACAGTAGATGGGTTTTACTAAATCAAAATTGTGATTGTTTAGTTATTTATTTTATATTTGAAATTCTAAGAATTTTGACTCATTCTAAGTATTTCTTATTGTCGAGCCATAGTAATTGCACCTATTAAAGAAACTAGAAGAATTAGGGAAATGAGTTCAAACGGAAGATAAAAATCGGTTGCTAAATGAATCCCAATTTGTTGAACGTTATTTATGAGACCCTGTTCTACTATTTGGTTTGATCTTGTAGTCCAAAGAATTCCATACCACGACGTATCTGGGATAGTAGTCATTAGTGAAAAAGGAATAGTTATACAAATGAGTAAAGTAAACCCATCTCCAATAGTCCAAAAATTATTATCTTTAGACCACTCTGAGCCATTTACAAACATTACAGCAAATATGATCAAGACATTTATGGCTCCCACATAAATAAGAAGTTGTGCGACAGCTACAAAGTAGGAATTCAATAAAAAATAGAATAAGGATATACAAACAAGAACTAATCCCAGCGAAAAGGCAGAATAAATTGGGTTGGTAAGTAATACTACTCCTAGACCCCCTAGTAGAAGAATAAATCCCCCAAATAGCACAAGAATCTCATGTATTGGTCCAGGTAAATCCATTATGGATAAGAAGAAATTTCTAGTATAAAATTTTTCATGAACTGACTAAAACTAAAAGATTCAAGGAAGGAAAAAGATATTAGGATTTTTTTTTTTGTTAGAAAAATCCATTTTTCTAACAAAAAAAAATCCTAATACCTAGTAATCAGTAATCGTTCTTGAATTCCAAGATTTTTCTTCCTCTATTTTACTTTGAGGCGAATTCCTAATTGTTTGAATTGTGTAATCTCCCATTATGGAGATTGGTAACCGACTCAAAGCAATTTGATTGTAATTCAATTCATGACGATCATAAGTAGAAAGTTCATATTCTTCAGTCATCGATAAACAATTTGTCGGACAGTATTCAACACAGTTACCACAAAATATACAAACTCCGAAATCAATACTATAATTAAGCAATTGTTTCCTTTTAATATCCTTTTCAAATCTCCAATCCACAAGAGGTAGATCTATCGGGCATACGCGAACACATACTTCACAAGCAATGCATTTATCAAATTCAAAGTGTATTCGCCCCCGGAAACGCTCCGATGTAATTGATTTTTCATAAGGGTAGTGAATCGTTATAGGTAAACGATTTGTGTGGGATAAGGTAATTATGAAACCTTGACCAATGTATCTTGCGGCGCGTATTGTTTGTTGACCATAACTAATGAACCCAGTTAGCATAGGGAACATATTCTAAATATGTATGAAAAAGGTATGTTTCTTTCTCTTGTTTGAGAGAACTTTTGTGTTGAAAATATTCTTACTGTTATTGTATTATCTTATTTATAGTGAAACTAGTTGGAAAGAAGTTGTTAATAAGAGATTGCCCAGAGAAATAGGTAAAAGAAATTTCCATCCAAGATTTAATAACTGATCCATTCTCATCCTGGGTAAAGTCCATCTTATTGTGATAGAAATGAAGAGAAATAAATAAGCTTTAGTTAATGTAATAAAGATACCTATTACCATTTCCAAAATTCCCATTATTTTATTCATTTGGAAAAATCCAAAAAAGGATATATAGGGAATAGATAAATTCCACCCGCCTAAGTATAGAATAGTTACAAATAAAGAGGAAACTAATAAATTTAGGTAAGAAACAAGATAAAATAAACCATATTTAATACCAGAATATTCGGTTTGATAACCTGCTACTAATTCTTCTTCCGCTTCTGGTAAATCAAAGGGTAATCTTTCACATTCTGCCAAAGAAGAAATTAGAAAAACTAGAAAACCTATAGGCTGACGCCAAAGATTCCACCCCAAAAAACCATATTTGGACTGTGCTTCAACTATATCAACTGTACTTGAACTGTTAGATAATCATAGTCGATGATAACATTACAGTTCCCACCGCTATTCCAAAACCGTACATGAAACCTTAGCTTCATACGGCTCCTCTATGATCAGAAAAAAAGAAAAGATTGTTTCATTTCGGTATTATTCCCTGGGCGTAGATAGAATTAGGTAAGATAAAATTGATTGGAAAGTCCCAAATTAGACCAAAGCAATTCTGTCTGCTAGAATAACAAAAAAGCGCTTCCGAATTGATCTCATCCTTTATATAATAAAATAAAAATTTTTCTTTATTCGGTAATAACTTAATATTGGAATAAAACACTCGTTATAGCAATTAATAAATGGAAAGAATTGGGCATTAGTTCATGAGGAATTCTGTATGAATAGGAATAAAGGAAGGAAAGAATAAATAAAGATCCTTTTTTCTATTGCATTCCATATCTTTTGTCCTATTCTTCTTTCCCCGGGAAGGGTATACTTAAAAGAAAAAAAGAATAAAGGGTTAATTCGTTCTTGATAGCCATTTCTTTAACAAGTGAATGGGAACATACTCTAGACCGGAATCCGAAGAAAGTACTACTTGATCATTTCCACCAATTTCAAGTCTTTATTACGATTCCTTTTATGAGGAAAAATGTCTAATGATTTAGATTCTCTCATTACTAATCCTGTATGTACTTTAGTGTTTCTAATCCCTCACTAACTTTTGATGAATTGCCTTATGGTTATAAGTTATAGTAATAACTCAAAATATTCTAGTAATGGAATTCCATATTGCGAATCCTTTATTCTTGCCCGCTTCAAGATATGATGACTAATCAAACAATCTCAACCTTGGGGTAAAGAGTTTACACTGCTTATGTTTACTTGAACTTTTTTCTTGTACATAGGAAATGAGATTTTATATTTTTACTACAAATTAAAAAGCTGTTTTGTTTCACTCATATAGCTATCTAGTTTAACTTACCAATCCGAATACAGAATAAGCAAAGGAGGATAAGCATTCAATGTATTTTAGAGGAAAAAGATCCTATTTTAACGAATCACACGTAGAGATATTGCTAGTACACAAAAAGTTAATGGTATTTCATAACTAATAGATTGAGCAGCCGCTCGTAGACCGCCTGAAAAAGAATACTTATTATTTGAGCTATATCCCGCCATGAGAAGACCAATAGGAGCAATACTTGAAATAGCAATCCATAAAAAAACACCAATACTAAGATCAGCTAAAACAAAACGATATCCCAAAGGGATAACTAAAAAACTTAATAAAACAGATATGACTGCTATAGAGGGACCAATGCTAAATAAAGGAATATCTCCTCGGGATGGGAGGATATCCTCTTTTAAAAGTAGCTTAGTTCCATCTGCTATAGCTTGAAGCAATCCCAGCGGGCCAGCATATTCAGGACCAATACGTTGTTGTATCGCTGCAGATATTTCTCTTTCTAACCACACAATTACGAGTACTTCTATTGTGATTCCCAGTAGGAGGGTCAAAATGGGTAGAATCCATATCAGTCCGTAGACTTCTTTTAATAATTCCGATTTCGAAAAAGAATTGATAGTTTCTACCTCTATTATCATTTCAACGGTCAACTTCCCCCATAATGATATCTATACTACCTAATATTGTCATGATATCAGCCAATTTCATTTTTTTAACTAGCTGAGGAAGAATTTGTAAATTAATAAAACCAGGTGGACGAATTTTCCATCTCCAGGGGAAAAGACTATCATCTCCTATCAGATAAATTCCTAATTCACCTTTTGGAGCTTCTACTCTTACATAAAGTTCTTGCTTTGATAATTCAAAATTGGGCGAAGGTTTTTTACCAAGAAATCGATATTCAAAATCATTCCATTCGGAATTCTTTGCGTTCTTAAAGCGTCGGGCTTCTAAATTCTCATAAGGTCCTCCCGGAATTTTCTCTACAGCTTGTTGGATAATTTTTATGGATTCCCTCATTTCACCGATTCGTACTAAATAGCGAGCTAACGAATCTCCTTCTTTTTGCCATTGTACTTTCCAATCAAATTGATTGTAAGACTCATAAGGATCAATTTTACGAAGATCCCATTGTATTCCAGAAGCTCGTAACATTGGGCCTGATAAGCCCCAATTTACAGCTTCTTCTCCACTAATAAAACCGACTCCTTCAACTCGTTCTAAAAAAATGGGATTCTGTGTAATAAGTTGTTGATATTCAACAACTCCTCGTAAAAAATAATCACAGAAATCTAAACATTTATCCATCCATCCATAAGGTAGATCGGCAGCTACTCCTCCGATGCGAAAGTAATTATGCATCATTCGCATACCTGTAGCAGCTTCAAATAGATCATATATCAATTCTCTCTCTCTAAAAATGTAGAAAAAAGGAGTCTGTGCCCCGAGATCCGCCATAAAAGGTCCAAGCCATAATAAGTGAGAAGCTATACGGCTCAATTCTAACATAATTACCCTAATATAGCTGGCTCTTTGGGGTATTTGAATATTCTCCAAGAATTCAGGTGCATTTACCGTTATTGCTTCTGTAAACATAGTAGCTAAATAATCCCACCGTGTTACATAAGGCAAGTATTGTATAATAGTTCTGTTTTCCGCGATTTTTTCCATTCCTCTGTGTAAATACCCTAATATGGGTTCGCAATCAATAACATCTTCACCATCGAGAGTAACGATCAGTCGAAGAACACCATGCATTGATGGGTGTTGAGGGCCCATATTGACTATCATGAGATCTTTTCTTGTAAGCGGTAGACTCATATCCTTGTTCTTATTCTTTTTTCCATGAAAATGGATTATTCCATGAATT